GAACAACCAGGTGAAATTGCTTTGATACGTTATTCCCAACAATCCGATTTTCGTCGAGATATAATCCAGGGTTCCATGCGTGTTCAAAGGCGTAAAATAGTTATTTGGAAATTCTTTCAAGCAAATATACATTCCCCTCTTTTTTTAAACCGAATAGATAAATCTTATTTTGTTAATTTTTCCAAATTAATTAAACGAATTTTTCAAAACTGGATGGGAAAAACCCCAACATTAAAAAATTCTGATTACAAAGATGAAGAATTAAAGGAGAAGAAAAAAAGGGAAAAGGCCGCAATAGAAGAAGAAAAAAGAAAAGAACAAATACGAATAGACATAGCCGAAGCCTGGGATACCATTCCATTTGCTCAAATAATAAGGGGTTTAATGTTAATAACTCAGTCAATTATTAGAAAATCTATTCTATTGCCTTTATTGATAATAGCAAAAAATATCGGCCGTATTTTATTATTCCAATCTCCTGAGTGGGCTAAAGATTTCAACGAGTGGAATAATGAAATGCATGTTAAATGTACCTATAATGGGGTTCAATTATCAGAAACAGAATTTCCTAAAAACTGGTTAACAGATGGTATTCAGATAAAGATATTCTATCCTTTCTGTCTAAAACCTTGGCACAAATCTATGACTTCTCATCGAGCTCTAATAAAACAAAAAGAACAAAATGAAAAAGAAAATTATTGTTTTTTAACAGTTTGTGGAACGGAAACTGACTTTCTGTTTGGTCCGTCCCGAAAACACCCTCCTTTTTTTCAACCCATTTTTAAACAACTCAGAAAAAAAATTCGAAAATTAAAAAAAAACCGTTACCGTTTCGGAATTCTAAAAGTTATCCACGAAAAATTCGAATTTTTTCTAAAATGCTCAAATGAAACAAAAAATCGGATTATTGAAATCTTTCTATTTTTAACAAAAAAAAGAAAAAAAATCTCAACCATAAATCCAGTTCCCCTAGTTGGATTCAGAAAAGAATCTAGTGAAAGAAAAAAAGACAAAGATTCGAAAATGAATAATCATATGATGCATGAATCATCCATTCAAACCCCATTCTTGAATTGGACAACTTCTTCAGTAACAGAAAAAAAAATAAAAGATCTGTCTAATAGAACAAAGACAATTAAAAATCAAATAGAAAAAATTTCAAAAGATAATATTAAAATAAACAGTATTCTTAACAAAACAGACTATCGAACTAAAAGATTTGAATCGTCTCAAAATATGGGTCAAATATTAAAAAGAAAAAATGCTCGATTAATCCGTAAATCAAATTCTATTTGGAAATTTTTTAGGGAAAAGATATACATAGATATATTTGTATATATTATTAATATTCCCAGAATTAATACCCAACTTTTTCTTGAATCAACAAAAAAGTGGATTGATAAATCCAGTTCCAATAATGAAACAAATCATGAAAGGAGTGATAAGACAAATATCAATATAATTAAGTTTATTTCGACTCTAAAAAAAGATTTTTTACCTTTTCTTAATAATAATTTCCATTTTTTTTCTGATTTTTATTTTTTGTCACAAGCCTATGTATTTTATCAATTATCCCAAGCCAAAATTTTTAACTTAAAATCTGTCCTTCAGTATCCTGGAATATCTTTATTTCTTAAAAAAGAACTACAAGATTATTTTGTAACCCAAGGGATAGCTCATTCCGAGCTACATACTCAAAAACTTCCGAATTATGGAATAAACCGATGGAAAAACTGGTTAAAATCGAAAAATAATTATCACTACGATTTACCTCAAATAAAATGGTCTCAACTAGTACCCCAAAAATGGCGAAATAAAGTAACTGAACATTGTGAGGTTGAAAATCTAAATTTACAACAAAACAAAAGGAATTCATATCAAAAAGAACAATTAATTAATTACAAAAAAAATAATTCTGAAAACTATTTATTGTTATTGCCAGATCAGAACTCTAATTTTACAAAGAACTATAGATATGATGTCTTATCATCTAAATTTTTTTATTATAAAGATACGAATGATTCATATAGATATAGTTATGGAATACCATTCGAAGTAAAAAAAAACCAAGAATTTTCTTATATTTATAATTACAAAAAAAATAAAGACAAATTAATTGACATGTGGTGGAATATTCAGATCAGTAATTATTTAGGAATAAAAAATATTATGGATATAGAGAAAAATACAGATAGAAAATATTTGGATTTTAAAATTCTCCATTTTTGTCTTAGAAAGAAAGTCGACATTGAGGATATCAGTACTAGCATGAATGAAAATAGAACAACTGAATCTAAGAATTATCAAATTGTTGATAAAATAGAAATAGATAAAAAAGGTCTTTTTTATCACACAATTGATCAAGAAATCAATCGGTGCCATCAAAAAAAAAAAATTTTTGATTGGATGGGAATGAATGAAGAAATACTAAGTCGTCCCATATCAGAGCTGGAATCTTGGTTTTTCTCTGAATTTGCCTTATTTTATAATTCATATAAAATGAAACCTTGGATTATCCCAATTAATTTTCTTTTTTCAAATTCTAATGGAAGTGAAAATTTGAATGAAAATAAAAACATCACTAGAAATAAAAAAACGAATACTTTTAGACAATCAAATGAAAAAAAATCGTTTGAATTAAAGAAAGGTAATCAAAATGAAGACGAAAACGAAACGGTAATTGTAAATGAAGACGAAAACGAAATCGTAATTGCAACGGAGCCCGGGTCCAATGTCCAAAAAAAATATGAATCTGATCTCTCAAATGAACAAGAAGATATTGAAAAAGATTATATAGGATCAGATATGACAATGCCTAGAAAGAGACAAAAACCTAAGACTACTAAAAGAATAGGACTCCGTTTCTTACTGAAAAAATATTTGCTTTTTCAATTGAGATGGGGTAATTCTATGAATCAAAAACTGATCAATAATATCAAAGTATATTGTCTCCAGCTTAGATTGATAAATCCAATAGAAATTACTATAGCCTCTCTAGAAAGAAACGAATTGAGTATGGATATACTGCTTCTTAATAAAGATTTAACTCTTGAAGACTTGATACAAAAGGGGATATTGATTGTTGAACCGATTCGTCGGTCTGTAAAAAACGATGGACTGTTTATTTTGTATCAAACCATATGTATTTCATTGGTTCATAAGAGTAAACACCAAAATAATCAACAAAAATACAGAGAAAATATTGATAAAAAAAAATTGGATTTGCTTGCTCCTGAAAATATTTTATCGCCCAGACATCGTAGAGAATTGAGAATTCTAATTTGTTTGAATTTAAAAAATAATAATGGTATGAATACAAACCCAATACGAAATCGCGTAAAAAACAGTAGTCAATTTTTTGATAAAAACAAAAATGTTGGTCAAGATAAAAATACACTTAGAAAATTTAAATTTCTTCTTTGGCCCAATTATCGATTAGAAGATTTAGCTTGTATGAATCGTTGTTGGTTTGATACTAATAACGGGAGTCGTTTTAGTATATTAAGAATGCATATGTATCCACAATTTAAAATTCATTTATGATACATTTGTCTTATGGATTCCCTAATCATTTAGATAAATAAATAGGTAAACACACGCCTTGTCGTACGTTCAATTTCGATACATGATACTAATTCAATAACGTATTAACTAGATCCAGAAAAAAATCAACATAATTTTTTTTAGTAAGTTTCTTTGATAAAATGAATTAATTATTGTGTATACCCGATTTAAATAACTGGCATTATTATTACTGATCAAAAAAATTCCATATTTGCTAAAACTAAAAAGGAAGGAAGGTTAAAAATTTATGAAAAAAAATTCATTCATATCTGGTATTTCGCCTGAAAAAAAAGAAGAAAACAGTGGGTCCGTTGAATTTCAAGTATTTTGTTTTACCAATAAGATACGAAGACTTACTTCCCATTTGGAATTGCACAAAAAAGACTATTCATCTCAGAGAGGTCTACGAAAAATTCTGGGAAAACGTCAACGACTACTGGCTTATTTGTCAAATAAAAATGGAGTACGTTATAAAGAATTAATCGGTCAATTGAACATTCGAGAACTAAAAAAACGTTAATTTGTTGAGTCGTTTTGAATTATTTGATTTATTAGATCTTGAATTTTGATGAACTTCTTTTTTTTGTTTTCAGCAATTCATGGAAAAATGAATTTGTCAAAGAATGAATCGGGGAAAAACCTATGACTGGACCAATTATCAGAAAAGATCTCATGATAGTCAATATGGGCCCTCACCATCCATCAATGCATGGCGTTCTCCGACTCATCGTTACTTTAGACGGTGAAGATGTTATTGATTGCGAACCAATAGTGGGTTATTTACACCGAGGTATGGAAAAAATTGCGGAAAACCGAACAATTATACAATATCTACCTTATGTAACACGTTGGGATTATTTAGCTACTATGTTCACAGAAGCAATAACTGTAAATGGACCGGAACAATTGGGAAATATTCAAGTACCTAAACGAGCTAGCTATATTAGAGTAATTATGTTGGAGTTAAGTCGTATAGCTTCTCATTTGTTATGGCTCGGCCCTTTTATGGCAGATATTGGCGCACAGACTCCCTTTTTCTATATTTTCAGAGAAAGAGAATTAATATATGATTTATTCGAAGCTGCCACCGGTATGAGAATGATGCATAATTATTTTCGTATTGGAGGGGTAGCTGCCGATCTACCTTATGGATGGATAGATAAATGTTTAGATTTTTGTGATTATTTTTTAATAGGGCTTACTGAATACCAAAAACTTATTACACGAAATCCCATTTTTTTAGAACGAGTTGAGAATGTGGGCATTATCGGGGGAGAAGAAGCAATAAATTGGGGTTTATCAGGACCAATGCTACGAGCTTCCGGAATACAATGGGATCTTCGTAAAGTTGATCATTATGAATGTTATGACGAATTTGGTTGGGAAGTTCAATGGCAAAAAGAAGGAGATTCATTAGCTCGTTATTTAATACGAATCGGCGAAATGGTAGAATCAGTAAAAATAATTCAACAAGCTCTAGAAGGAATTCCCGGGGGTCCCTATGAAAATTTAGAAATCCGACGCTTTAATAGGATAAAATATCCTGAATGGAATGATTTTGAATATCGATTCATTAGTAAAAAGCCATCTCCCGCTTTTGAATTGTCGAAGCAAGAACTTTATGCAAGAGTGGAAGCCCCAAAGGGTGAATTAGGAATATTTTTGATAGGAGATCAGAGTGTTTTTCCTTGGAGATGGAAAATTCGCCCGCCAGGATTTATTAATTTGCAAATTCTTCCTCAGTTAGTTAAAAAAATGAAATTGGCTGATATTATGACGATACTAGGTAGCATAGATATCATTATGGGAGAAGTTGATCGTTGACATGATAATTGATATAACCGAAGGACAAGCTATCAATTCTTTTTCCAGACTGGAATCCTTAAAAGAGATTTTTGAGACTCTATGGATGCTTTTCCCCATTTTGATTCTCGTATTAGGAATCATAATAGGTGTACTAGTCATTGTATGGTTAGAAAGAGAAATATCCGCGAGTATACAACAACGTATTGGACCCGAATATGCCGGCCCTTTGGGAATTCTTCAAGCTCTAGCGGACGGAACAAAACTACTTTTTAAAGAAAATCTTATTCCATCTAGAGGGGATACACATTTATTTAGTATTGGACCTTCTATAGCAGTCATATCAATTCTAATAAGTTATTCAGTAATTCCTTTTGGTTCTCGCCTTGTTCTAGCCGATCTCAGTATTGGGGTTTTTTTATGGATCGCTATTTCAAGTATTGCTCCCATTGGACTTCTTATGTCAGGATATGGATCAAATAATAAATATTCCTTTTTAGGTGGTCTACGGGCTGCGGCCCAATCAATTAGTTATGAAATACCCTTAGCTCTCTGTGTGTTATCAATATCTCTACGTGTGATTCGTTAAAAGTATTCATTTTCCCCATTTCTTTTTAGGTTTCTAAGAATAAAAAATTTATTGAATAGTATCTGAAAATTTTTATTCACTGATCGGATTGATAAACTAAACCGGATAGTTAGATGAGTGAAAGAAAACAGCTTGAAAATTTGCAGTAAAAAAATGGAATCTCATTGCCTATGTACAAGGGCTAAACGAAAATAAACATAAGCAGTCAACCCCAAGATTGGTTAATTATTTATCACGACTTGAAGCGGGTTGAGAAGAACAATTCTATGAAGTTTTTACTGTATTTTTTTATATGTATTATGATAGATGACATGAATTACCATAGAGATTGAAAACAAATGAGTGGAAGATTAGGAACACCAAAGTACACAAAGGATTTGTAATAGAGATTTTGTAAGTTATCCGAAGAGATATTTTTACATAAAAGAAATCCTAATTGAGGCTTTAAATTGGTAGAAATTATTAAGTAGTACTCTCAAAAATTCCGATCCAGAGTATGCTCCTATCCACGGATTAAGTGAATAACTATCAGGAACGAAATAATCCTTTACTTTTTTCTTTCAAGCCTAAATACAAGAAATAAGAGGGACAGAAAAAATAGATAATATTAATCTAAAAATAGATCTAAATGTAATTGTAAAAAAAGAGCTTTTTTCCGATATCCATATTGACAAAAAGGCTATTTTGGTCATGGCATAAATCATGAATGAATAGTTCATTCTTTTTCGGAATAGCAAATAACAAGACTAAACTAAGGTGAAATTTTTATTGATATTGATAAAAAGCGTATTTTATTCAAGAATTAAGTTATTACTCAATAAAAAAAAAAATGGAAATTTTTCAAAATTAAAATAGAAAATAAAGAAAAGAAAGGATGAGATCAATTCCGAAGCATTTTTTTATAGTATAGCAGACAGAATTTCATTGGTTTAATTCAGGGTTTTCGATTGATTTTCACTTTAATTTCATTTCTTCTTTAAACATAAAAACTATCGAATCAGTCCTTACCTTAAAATTTATTTATGGCTCTTGAGGAGCCGTATGAGGTGAAAATCTCATGTACGGTTTTGTAATAGCGATGACGAGAGTGATCTTATTATCGACTATGATTATCTAACAGTTCAAGTACAGTTGATATAGTTGAGGCGCAGTCAAAATATGGTTTTTTGGGATGGAATTTGTGGCGGCAACCTATAGGGTTTAGTGTTTTTATAATTTCTTCTCTAGCCGAATGCGAGAGATTGCCTTTTGATTTACCAGAAGCAGAAGAAGAATTAGTAGCAGGTTATCAAACCGAATATTCAGGTATTAAATTTGGTTTATTTTATGTTGCGTCTTATCTAAATTTACTAATCTCTTCACTATTTGTAACTGTCCTTTACTTGGGTGGTTGGAATTTCTCTATTCCATATATATTCATATCGGAGTTTTTTGAAATAGATGGAGTCTTTGAAACAACATTTGGTATTTTCATTACATTAGCTAAAACGTTTTTGTTTTTGTTCATTCCTATCACAACAAGATGGACTTTACCTAGACTGAGAATGGACCAATTATTAAATCTTGGATGGAAATTTCTTTTACCTATTTCTTTAGGTAATCTATTATTAACAACTTCTTCCCAACTCCTTTCATTATAAATTCTAAAAAAGACTATTTGATATTCACTAGATTTTAATTCAAAACTTATCACAAACAAGAGAAAGAAACAAAATCTTATTTTTTTATTGATATTTACTATATGTTCCCTATGGTAACTGGGTTCATCAATTATGGTCAACAAACAATACGCGCGGCAAGGTACATTGGTCAAAGTTTTATGATTACCCTATCCCACGCTAACCGTTTACCTGTAACTATTCAATATCCTTATGAAAAGTTGATCACATCGGAACGTTTTCGTGGTCGAATTCACTTTGAATTTGATAAATGCATTGCTTGTGAAGTATGTGTTCGTGCGTGTCCTATAGATTTACCTGTTGTTGATTGGAAATTGGAAATGGATATTCGAAAGAAACGGTTGCTTAATTACAGTATTGATTTCGGAATTTGTATATTTTGTGGTAATTGTGTTGAGTATTGTCCAACAAATTGTTTATCAATGACTGAAGAATATGAGCTTTCAACTTATGATCGTCACGAATTAAATTATAATCAAATAGCTCTGGGTCGTTTACCAATATCAATAACCGATGATTATACAATTCGAACGATTTTTAATTTGCCTCAAACAAAAGAGAAATCCCAGGATTGAAGAACAATTCCCAATTATTAACATTCTTTATTTTTTGAATTTTAAAAATTTATTTCTTGTTCAATAAATAAATTTTCTTATTCCTATTGATTGGTGAAAATCGCAACTTTAATGTGTATTTAAAATCTGTTTACTCTAATAATTTTAAATAGTTTTAGTTGTGAACTACTCATTATCCGTTCAGATGAAAACAAATGCGATGGGTCTAATAACTTTACTTATATCTTATATCTTATATTAAGTCATAGATATTAAGATTTAACAATTAGCAAGGGAGAAATTTTTTTCCTGTTCAAGTCAATAAGATCATGAAAAATTCTGATTTTTTTATCTCATATTTTACATATAATGGATTTACCTGGACCAATACATGATTTTCTTTTAGTTTTTCTTGGGTTAGTTCTTATATTAGGGGGTCTAGGAGTAGTATTATTTACCAATACAATTTTTTCTGCTTTTTCACTGGGATTGGTTCTTGTTTGTATATCTTTATTCTATATTCTAGCAAACTCCCATTTTGTAGCTTCCGCACAACTTCTTATTTATGTAGGAGCTATAAATATATTAATAATATTTTCTGTAATGTTCATGAATGGTCCAGAATATGACAAAAATTTTCATCTGTGGACTGTTGGAGACGGGATTACTTCATTGATTTGTACAAGTCTTTTTGTTTCATTAACTATTACTATTCTAAATACGTCCTGGTATGGGATTATTTGGACTACAAAATCAAATCAGATTTTAGAACAAGATTTGATAAATACTAGTCAACAAATTGGAATTCATTTATCAACCGACTTTTTTCTTCCATTTGAACTCATTTCAATAATTCTTTTAGTTTCTTTAATAGGTGCAATTGCCGTGGCTCGTCAATAATACTAATTCATTTTTTAAACTAACAATCCAAAAAAAGTCCGATTTTATCATTTTCATTCAATTCTATTCGAATTGCTATTGCTTTAGAAACTTTTAGTTCAATTTAGAATTAGCCCTTTTTTTGCTTTTAATTTATTCTATATAAAACTTGTTATATTTTAGTCAATCAAATTGGTTTAATTGTTGTTCATATTGAAATGAATAAAGGTTGATAAGGAGCTGGTCAATGATACTCGAACATGTACTTGTTTTGAGTGCTTTTTTATTTTCTATCGGGATTTTTGGATTAGTCACGAGCCGAAATTTGGTTCGAGCTCTTATGTGTCTTGAACTTCTATTGAATGCAGTTAATCTAAATTTTGTAACATTTTCAGATTTTTTTGATAGTCGTCAATTAAAAGGAAACATTTTTGCAATTTTCGTTATAGCTATTGCCGCCGCTGAAGCAGCTATTGGACCAGCTATTGTTTCTTCAATTTATCGTAACAGAAAATCAACTCGTATCAATCAATCAAATTTATTGAATAAATAGTTTCATAGTATTGTTTTTTAACTTTATTAGTATTTTTTAATTTTAGAAAATTAGAAAAATTGAAATTGGAATATTCTTTAATATTCATCAATGCCAATTAGATTACTAGATATTGTACTTTAACATATACTTTATATACTAGAAAAAATAAAAGTATTTTGGGCCTCGTTTCCATTTCCCCATTTTCTATTTATTTTTTAATATTCTAAGAAATATACGATCCAATCCAGAAGTCGATTGATTCAAAGAATTCTGGGAAATCATTGATTCGTCTAGTAATTAATTTGTCTGGTATTTGAATATGTATTTCAATTTACTTTACTAGAACTAGATCGAAAATTAATGAAGTAAAAAAAAATACAAAATCCAATGTCACATTCAGTTAAGATTTATGATACATGTATAGGATGTACTCAATGTGTCCGAGCTTGTCCTACAGATGTATTAGAAATGATACCTTGGGATGGATGTAAGGCTAAACAAATAGCTTCTGCTCCAAGAACAGAAGATTGCGTTGGTTGTAAAAGATGTGAATCCGCCTGTCCAACCGATTTTTTAAGTGTTCGAGTTTATTTATGGCATGAAACAACTCGCAGTATGGGTCTAGGTTATTAATACGTTTCAGAAAATTCTATTTGAATCCATTTGAATCCATTTATTCTATTTGGATTTTTTTTACCGACAAAAACCCTTAATCCCAAGAAATGAATTTCTTTTTTTTTTGGGTTACGGGTTTTTTTGGCCCAAGTGTATCTTGTTTTTACCACGAATCATTTTCCCTGGTTAACAACAATTGTAGTTTTGCCCATATTTGCGGGTTCTTTAATTTTCTTATTTCCTTATAAAGGAAATAAGAAAATTAGATGGTATACTATGTGTATAGCTGTTTTAGAGCTCCTTCTAACGACCTATGCATTTTGTTATCGTTTTCAGCCGGACGATCCATTAATCCAAATGGCAGAAGATTATAAATGGATCCACTTTTTTGATTTCCATTGGAGATTAGGAATCGATGGACTTTCAATAGGTCCTATTTTACTGACAGGATTCATTACTACTTTAGCTACTCTGGCGGCTTGGCCAGTTACTAGGGATTCCCGATTATTCCATTTCTTGATGTTAGCAATGTACAGTGGTCAAATAGGATCATTTTCGTCCCGAGACCTTTTACTTTTTTTTATAATGTGGGAATTAGAATTAATTCCTGTTTACCTACTTTTATCCATGTGGGGAGGAAGGAAACGTCTCTATTCCGCTACTAAATTTATTTTGTATACTGCGGGGGGTTCCATTTTTCTATTAATGGGAGTTCTGGGTGTTAGTTTATATGGTTCTAATGAACCAACATTAAATTTGGAAACATTAGTTAATCAATCATATCCTGTGGCATTAGAAATAATCTTCTATATTGGATTTTTTATTGCTTTTGCTGTCAAATTACCGATTATACCTTTACATACATGGTTACCGGATACCCACGGAGAAGCACATTATAGTACTTGTATGCTTTTAGCCGGAATCTTATTAAAAATGGGAGCATATGGATTGGTTCGAATTAATATGGAATTATTACCTCATGCTCATTCTATATTTTCTCCTTGGTTAATGATAATAGGTACAATGCAAATAATCTATGCAGCTTCAACATCTCCCGGGCAACGTAATTTAAAAAAAAGAATAGCCTATTCTTCTGTCTCTCACATGGGTTTCATAGTTCTAGGAATTAGTTCTATAACCGATACGGGGCTTAATGGGGCCATTTTACAAATAATTTCTCATGGATTTATTGGTGCTGCACTTTTTTTTTTAGCGGGAACTAGTTACGAAAGAACCCGTCTTGTTTATCTCGACGAAATGGGCGGAATAGCGATTCCAATGCCAAAAATATTCACACTCTTCAGTAGCTTTTCAATGGCATCCCTTGCATTACCAGGTATGAGTGGTTTCATTGCAGAATTAATAGTATTTTTTGGAATAATTACCAGCCAAAAATATCTTTTAATAACAAAAGTACTAATTGCTTTTGGAATGGCAATTGGAATGATATTAACTCCTATTTATTCATTATCTATGTCACGCCAAATGTTCTATGGATATAACTTATTTAATATTAAAAATTCTTCTTTTTTTGATTCTGGGCCGCGAGAGTTGTTTGTTTCGACTTCAATTTTTCTACCAGTAATAGGTATTGGTGTTTGCCCGGATTTCATTCTCTCACTATCAGTTGAGAAAGTGGAAGCTATTTTATCGAATTATTTTGATAGATAGATTTCTTTTCATTTCTCATTTCATTAAATGAAATAAAAAAAAAATGTTCTTTACATAAGATAAGAAGCAAGGCTGAATCGAAATTCGAATTAGGTCTATTTGACGCTTGTGAGAGCCGTTTAAATCATGATTTAAACGGTTCTCATCTGTTTATAAGAAGCCTCTTTATACCTTCTATTATAATTTGTATGCGTAGGGTACTTTCTTATATTTAATTAAATTAATGTAAATGAACCACAACTATAATGTAAATGAACCATAACTATGTAGCCCTATTCCTAATAAATTGACCCCAAAGTAGCATATCCAAATTATAAGAAAGCCTATAAAAGCCACAATTGCCGAATTTGTACCCCGTAACTTTTTATTTGTTCGAATATGTAAATAAATTGCAAATACAGTCCAAGTAATAAATGCCCAAGTTTCCTTGGGGTCCCAATTCCAATATGATCCCCATGCCTCATTGGCCCATACTGCTCCTGAAAGAATACCTATGGTTAAAAAGATAAATCCTAGACTAATAACACGATAACTCCAATGATCCAATTGTTCAATCAATTGAGACCTGTAATAATTTATAACAGAAGAGGAAGAAATATTTTGTACAATATTAATATTGCTTTTTTCATTCATGTATTGAATCTCACTGAAGAAAAATGACTCATTTAATAAATGTTTTGGTTGATCAAAAATTCTTATTATATCTTTTTGAAATGTAATGCTTAGAAGTGTTACTGATAATAATGACCCGCATAAAAGAGCTGCATAACCCAATACCATCATACTTACATGCATCATTAACCATTGAGATTGGAGAGCGGGTACTAATATTGCAGATTGATGCATTTCAGTTAAGAGGCCCGACGTAGCAAATCCTTGAGTAAAAATAGCACTTGGCACAGTTATTGCACTTAAAGAATTTTTCTCTTTTTTAAAAAAAAAGAGAATCATATGAATAATGTAGAAACTCCAGGAGAGGAAAATTAATGACTCATATAAATCACTTAATGGAAAATGTTTCCAAAAAACCCAACGAGTAACTAATACTCCTGTTATACAGAAAAAGGTAGCTGCCATGCCTTTTTCTAATGAATTATATAGTCCTACTATTTCATTAACTACTAAAGTTATCAAATGGAGTGTAATTACAACGGAAACTGTTGAAAAGGAAATATGAGTTAAAATATGCTCAAAAGTCGAAAATATCATATAAATATAAAATATGTATTAAAAATAAAAAGAAATCCTTCAATTATTCAATTAGAAATTATGAAATGGAAATCAAAAAAAAGATTTCAGTTTCATTTTTTATTTTTTATTATAGGTTATAACACTATTGAAATTTTTTAATAATTTCAAAAATGCCATGCCGCCACTCGGACTCGAACCGAGATGCTCTCGCACTGCTTCCTAAGAGCAGCGTGTCTACCAATTTCACCATAGCGGCTTGTTTGAAGACATAATAATCCATTTATTATTAAATCGTCTAGATTAATTGAACACAAAATTTTTTGAAGCATTGTAAATTATTTGCAAACCGAAAAGGTTCATATTCAGAATAAAAATTCTATATTACTTAATTGGTGTAGTTGATCTTTTCTTGAAATAAAACCCTTATAACTAGAAGATTTTTTCTTTTATCTAAAGATAGACCTCAATATTATTTTCTTTTCATTTGGTAATGATAAATAGTTGATTTCAAAAATAACAAATAAACGTAGTAAAGGTCTTTTTTGATTGATTTAAATTGAAACAGACGAATATATAGCAGAAAAATAAAAAAAAAATGTTTCCGGAAGTAAAAGTTTAACCATTTGCCTTTTTTTGACAAAATATACAATTTCGAATTTATATAGGAAGAAAAAAGTTTTCTTCTTTTGTATTGTGAAATAGGTTGATGGGGACAAAAAATCCCCATCTTCTAAATGAAAAAATAGACTAAAAAGTGATGAACTATTCTCTATCTCTATATATAATATATAGATTAAAATTTATCAAGCACAGAGTACTATTTTAGGATCAGCCTAAAACTTTTTAGTCTCCATATCATAAAAAAAATTAAAATTTTTCCTAGTTCAAAACATTAATTAGTAAAAGCAAACTTACTTAAATCATTTATTTTCTCTATTTTTGATTCTAATTAGTTCGAATTTTTTATATGATTTTTTTTAATCAAGTCGATTTCGATCAGTCCAAGGTTTAATTACTTATTTTTTGTACAAAAAAACTTTTTGAATTCCCAGTAGAAAGAGATTTTGCTAACGAAAAGGCTTTTAACGCTGCCCAATGCCCTTTTTTTTTCCAAATATTTTTACGAATACGTTTTTTAGAACTCGAAGTACGTTTTTTTGGAACTGCCATTAAAAATTCAACTGATTACTCAGTGTTATAGTTGGATGTGAAAGACATCTATTGTTCAAACAAATTTTTGTTTTATATTCATTATCTATGTATTTATATTCTAGGCGATATCGTTTTTACAATAGAAAAACATAACTAGAAATCTAGTTTCTTCTATTAAAAAAATCTCAAATATTCGATTAAGAGAAAGAAAATATTGGATTTGGATGTAGTAGAATATTCATAAAAGAAAATACAAATTCTTATGAAATTTATTAAGATTAATAAAAATAATAAATAATGAATAAAAATTTCGAGTTCTATCTCTGTTTATCTTTTATGGCTTGCATTTAATTTACATGTACATAATAAATCATATTGAAAATTTTAAGAATACAACTTTTACTTCATTAGATTTTAATTGATTTGAATTCTTATTTTTTTGCAAATACATCAAAATTGGCAGTTGTAAATTGAAATGATCCCAATAAATGAATTTTTTTAAAGAATCCATAATTTGAGAATTCTATGTTCTAAAAATTCGAAAGTAATGTAAAAAATCCCTTTTTAAAAAAAAAATGGATAACGAAAAAAATAGAATTTTGTTCTATGTTTTTGTTTGAAAGGGAAAACAATCTAAATTTTTTTTGTTTTGCATAAAATGAGTGAATAATTCTGAATAAACTAAAAAAAATACTTCTATTCTTTATTTTTATCTTATTAGTCTTTAGTTAATTTTATGATTCATAGTCTTTTTTAGTCAAATTTTTATTCTTAGTTTTATTTTTAATGGAAGAAGTAGAATTAGTTTTATGTTTCTACTTCATGGGATTCCATATTTTCGAATATTAATTAAGTATTTAATCACTTTTAATAAAAAATAGGTTGTTATTTGACCAATTCTAACTTCGTGATTTGAATAGTAAAAAAATACTAAATATTACTATAAACTAGAATAGAAAATCTAAAAAAAATTAAATTCTATTTAAGATATTATATATCTTGAGTTTTTATTGACTTCTTTCAAATTTCAAAAGAAAAGAGGTAAAAGTCTTTGAATTGTAAACAAAAAAATAAATTAAATATAAAAATTATATCTTTTACTATGGAATATATATATCAATATACATGGATCATACCCTTCCTTCCACTCCAAGTTCCTTTGTTAATAGGAGCTGGGCTTGTCTTTTTTCCGACAGCAACAAAGAATCTTCGGCGTATATGGTCTTTTTCTAGTATTTTGCTGTTAAGTATAGTTATGATTTTTTCGATGAAGCTCTCTATTCAGCAAATAAATAGTAATTTTATTTATCAATATGTATGGTCTTGGACTATTAATAATGATTTTTCTTTAGAATTTGGCTATTTGCTCGATCCGCTTACTTCTATTATGTTAATGTTAATTACTACCGTTGCAATTCTGGTTCTTGTTTATAGTGATAATTATATGTCGCATGATCAAGGATATTTGAGATTTTTTGCGTATATGAGTTTTTTCAATAGTTCTATGTTGGGCTTAGTTACTAGTTCGAATTTGATACAAATTTATATTTTTTGGGAATTAGTTGGAATGTGCTCGTATTTATTAATAGGTTTTTGGTTCACACGACCCATTGCTGCAAATGCTTGTCAAAAAGCGTTTGTGACTAATCGTGTAGGAGATTTTGGCTTATTATTAGGAATTTTAGGTCTTTATTGGATAACGGGTAGTTTCGAGTTTCGGGATTTGTTTGAAATAGTCAATAACTTAATTAATAATAATGAGGTAAATTCTTTATTTTTTATTTTATGTGCTTTTTTGTTATTTGCTGGTGCAGTTGCTAAATCTGCCCAATTTCCTCTTCATGTATGGTTACCTGATGCTATGGAGGGACCTACTCCTATTTCCGCTCTCATACATGCTGCTACCATGGTAGCAGCGGGTATTTTTCTAGTTGCTCGACTCTTTCCTCTTTTTATAGTTATACCTTATATAATGTATGGAATATCTTTTATTGGTATAATAACAGTACTATTAGGAGCAACATTAGCTATTGCTCAAAAAGACATTAAGAGAAGTTTAGCTTATTCTACAATGTCTCAATTGGGTTATATGATGTTAGCTCTAGGTATAGGTTCTTATCGAGTTGCTTTATTTCATTTGATTACTCATGCTTATTCAAAAGCATTATTGTTTTTAGGATCAGGATCTCTTATTCATTCAATGGAAACTTTTGTTGGATATTCTCCGGATAAAAGTCAGAATATGGTTCTTATGGGAGGATTAAGAAAACATGTGCCAATTACAAAAACGGCTTTTTTAATAGGTACACTTTCTCTTTGTGGTATTCCGCCTCTTGCTTGTTTTTGGTCCAAAGATGAAATTCTTAATGATAGTTGGGTATATTCGCCAATTTTCGCAATAATAGCTTATTTCACAGCCGGATTAACCGCATTTTATATGTTTCGAATCTATTTACTTACGTTTGAAGGGCATTTAAACCTTTTTTTAAAAAATTACAGTGGAAAAAAAAGTACTTCTATTTATTCAATATCTTTATGGGGTAAAGAAGAATTGAAAAGGGTTAATCTAAAATTTCCTTTATTAAACTTATTAACATTAACAATTAATAATAAGAGAAAGTCGTCTTTTTTTTCAAAAAAACAATATAAAATTCATGGAAATTTAACAAAAATGATGCGATCTTTTATTACTATTACTAATTTTGACAATATGAATTTTTATTCATATCCTACCGAATCGGACAATACTATGTTAGTTCCTCTGATTCTATTGATTCTGTTTACTTTCTTTATTGGATTTATAGGAATTCCATTCAATCAAGAAGGTATGAATTTGGATATATTAACTAAATGGTTAACTCCATCTATAAATCTTTTACATTTAAATTCAAATCATTCTGAGGACTGGTATGAATTTTTTATAAATTCAACTTTTTCTATTAGTATAGCTTATTGGGGAATATTTATAGCCTTCGTTTGTTATAAACCTGTTTATTCATCGTTCCAAAATTTTAATTTAATTAATTCATTTGATAAAAGCGGTCAAAAAAGAATTTTTTGGGACAAAATGATAACTATCATATATAATTGGTCCTTTAACCGTGGTTATATAGATGCTTTTTACGCAACATCCCTAATTAAGGGTATAAGAGGTTTGGCTGAATTTGTTTTGTTTTTTGATAGACGAATAATTGATGGAATTCCGAATGGTTTTGGTGTTACAAGTTTCTTTGTAGGGGAAGGTATCAAGTATGGAGGAGGGGGTCGA